TTTTCTAGGCTCATCGATATTGAATCAATCGAACGCACTTCTAATACTTGTTCCACTTTTGGAAGACCCTGCGTTATATCACCAGATCGTGATTTTTCATATATAAATGTAACTAAGGTATCTCCTTCGTAAAGGATTTCTCCATAATGGCGATGAACAGTTGCTCCTGAAGTGGCCAAATAAGGCTTAGCTGATCTTATTACTACAGAATCAACTTGAACAATTATAATTTGACCCGATTTTAGGTGTGGTCTATTTTTGGCTATACATACATTTTCAAAAAAAAACTGTCCAAGGCTAATTCTTGTAGGTGTTTCTTCACCATAACTATGGTGATAATTATGATGCAGAAAATGCCAATTCAAATTAAATGTATTGAAAACGATGTTACTGCATGGATCAGAATTCGAAATTCCCCCGTTTTCATCCATTAAATAATATTTAAGTACTTGAAAAGTCTGTTTTAAATTGTCAAGTTGCAAATATTTAGTTAGGGAGATCTGATTATGAGTTATTAACGGATAAAATGAATAAAAATTCACAATTTTAGGGGCCGCCCCTAAAGGGCCTAACGAATTCCTAATTTCAAGAGGATCTCTTTTACTTGATTCTTTTATGACATTATAATCTTTTACATCGTTGAATAGATCCATTTGCAAACAATTCGATGCTGACAAAATTATCAAAGATTGGCGTTCTTTATTTCTATTCAACAACGTACGAATAGTTCCTTGATTTTTACTAAGGGATTGTGGAACCCTTGTCTTGGAATAAATAGAAAAAAATGGATTGATATTGGTGCGATCTGACTCATTATTAAAGATCAATCCTGAGCCTGACGGATCTTTCCTTTTTCTGATATACGAAGTATCGGATTTCACTAAGTCTATTCGTAGGAAATTTCGAACCAGACCATTTGTACTTACTTCAACAAAGGAAGCGCGGGCTTCTTCGATAGAAGAGCTTTTTTTGTCTCGGTCCCAATTCAACAATAAACAAGTCCGAACTAATTGAATGCTTGTGCCAGAAATTCCCCGAATTGGTTTGCCATTTCCATAAAGGATATAATTGACAACTCTAAGCTCCAGATTATCCCTTTCTTGCAATAGATCCTGTGGGAAAAGTGTTACTAAATTTATACCGTCGGCTAGTTCATATATGATTACAGGTCGAACAAAAACAAAATACTTTTTCTTGGTAGGTGTGATCCACTGGACATAAATCCAATTTTTAAATTTTTTTGATTTCTTAGAATTTTTTTTGACTCTTTCAGGTGGTATCAAGATGCCATTGTGTCGGGATATCTTATCCATCTCTCCAGGAAAATGTATATCTCCGGAAAATATTTTTAGTTCAATCCTTTTTTTTTTTTTCTCCACTCGGACCAATCCGCCTACTCGGCTTCTTATACTTAAAGTTAGTCGTGTAGCTACTCCAATGATACTATTGTTCCGTACCATTATGGAAGAAGATTCAGGTAAAATATGCACTTCCTCGGGAATGAAAAAAAATCGATCCACTTTCATTTGCATTTGGTATTTTGGCTTAAAGTCTTTGACTCCTCGATACTCAATCAAATCCTCTTTTTTGAGGATTGAATGCACCCCTATAGTCCCATATTTAGTAATTCCTGAACTATTTCTTCTGTATTGAGGATCATCGAAATAAGCAAGAATACTCTTTCGACGAAAAATCCCATTTATGGGTATTTCAATCGAAATACCGGAAGGGGGCGGTAGTTCTTTTTCTCGTTCTTGAAGTGATTCAAATTGAATGATGAATCCATTTCTTCGCCTCTTTGCCAATAAATCAGAATTACCGTGGAAAATAGCAGGATATGTGAGATTAGATTGACCGGTACATAGGATTGGATTAAGTTCTGAATAATCAGGAATTCTGCTTTCGTTTTTACCAGAGAGATCCGGACCATAAAATTTTTGTCTCACTTTCTCATTATTTACTGAAAGGCTAGAAATATATCTTCTTTCGACAGAAAGAGAATGAACGTTAATTTGATCTTGATCCTTGTAGAGTGAAAAAGGGACTACACTCGATCCGCACGAACCTCCTGATAATATCCATAAATGACTTGTTTTTGGTAAGAGATGGACATTACTATATGTAAATTCGGGTGCATGGTACACATCGGTACTCCAATGCATTTCTCCCTCTGAGTCAGAATAAATATGTTTTCGAACCCTCTCTTTTAAATTAAGAGTGTATGTTCCCGCGCGAATCTCAGCAATAACTTGTTCTGATTCTACATATTGATCATTTTGAACTAAAAGTAAACTTTTTGGTGGAATAGTGACATTATGTATAATATCCTCACTCTCAATAGTTACATACAAGTCTATATAACATAAAAAAGCAGGATGCCCATGACGTGTACGTGTGGGATGAACCAAATCCTCATTGAATTTTATTTTTCCATTAGAAGGAGCTCGTATATGTTCTGCAGTCCCCCCTGTGAATACTCCGCCGGTATGAAAAGTTCTTA